GTCACAGATGATGAATCTATTTTTTTATACTTCTGTTACTCTATCTTTGTTTGTGCCGTCTATAATGACTGATGAATCAAGAACTTTCAATTGGTATTTTTTCTTATCCTTGTATCTCGCAAAAATGGAAACTTAGGTAAGTGCTTTATAAATATATGTATAAAAAAAAAGAACGTATCTCATTTAGTTCCTTCATGCCTACCATAACTAGTTATTTCGGTTTTCTACTGGCTGCTTCAACTATAACCCCAGCTCTATTGATTGGTCTGAGCAAGATACGACTTATTTGAAATTAATTGAATGAACAATTCATTCATAAAAATAAATATTTCTGTGAGATTCCAGGTATTCTATAGTTCCTTCCGCGCCAATTGCCAATTCTTGGTCATTGAGATTCATGAGAGATTGGGATTAATATTTAGGGATAGATATTACCTCTCTTTTTCTCCTCTTTCAAATAAATTGAAATGATTGAAGTTTTTCTATTTGGAATCGTCTTAGGTCTAATTCCTATTACTTTGGCTGGATTATTCGTAACTGCATATTTACAATACAGACGCGGTGATCAGTTGGACCTTTGATTGAGTAACATCTTTTTTTTTTTGATTGACCTCCTCCTTAATCTGCAGGGGGTCAAATTCAGGTTGCAGTTCAAGTTAGTGAAGTTGTTTTATTGTGATTCGACATTAAAAGAACAGAATCACGCTCTGTAGGATTTGAACCTACGACATCGGGTTTTGGAGACCCACGTTCTACCGAACTGAACTAAGAGCGCTTTCTTATGACAGCAGATACGACTGTCAAGAAAAGGATTCTTTTTGTACCCCCAATACATTTTGCATGCATTGCATATAGTATCATAAAATAAAAGATTATGTCCAATTTTCATCGATCTCAATTGACCCCTCGTTACTGGCCATAGGAAAAATAATAGGTAGGGATGACAGGATTTGAACCCGTGACATTTTGTACCCAAAACAAACGCGCTACCAAGCTGCGCTACATCCCTTTTAATTGTTGTACAGTGTCATTGTAGAGAATCCCTGTCTTGTTTTCCACATCGTTATTTCCTCTATCTATATACAATTTCTCTTGCCATTTCTTCTTTTTGGTCTCATATCTCATATAATAAAAGAATTATATACATATGAAACCTAACGTATAAAAGAATTAATATTTATCGGTAATGCTCAGGAAGAGGGGGTCATCTTTTTCTGTTTTAGGTACAAGTGGATCTCATCTACCGGATCATTGTACATATCCATTTTAGTTAGGGATTCCGCGTACAAATACAAGTGATCTTTAACTACATATGCATCTGATCATATATGTATTCCAATAAAGAAGGAGGATTTTCAATGCGAGATATAAAAACATATCTCTCCGTGGCACCTGTGCTAACTACTCTATGGTTTGGGTCTTTAGCAGGTCTATTGATAGAGATCAATCGTTTATTCCCAGATGCGTTGGTATTCCCCTTTTTTTCATTCTAGTTACTGATATGGGAATGGATGAATGAAGAAGATTAGAGATACAATAAATTCTCTGTGACCAACCCCCCCCCTTTTTTTTTTTCAGTTCTTTAGGATAGGAAGGAAAGAGAAAGAATAAAAGTGGATTGAACCTCAGTCAAACTCGGGTTCAGGATAGAATTAATAGAGGTAGAACAGAAATAGAAATGGGGTCTAGGGCAGGCTGTTCGAGATCATATAAGATAGTAAATGAAATGCTGGGATTAGGAATAATGAATAGTTAGAAATAATTGTATTACTTATGATTTTATTACTTTATTGATTGCAACGAAATCTTTCATAATTGGATTTCGAGTTAGCAACCTATTTTCTATTTATTTTTCGTTCCTTTCTTCTTCTTCGGTTCGGATCGAAAATAGAAGAATTGAGTGAATCCAAAGGAGGTTCATGGCCAAGGGTAAAGATGTCAGAGGAATAGTTATTTTGCAATGTACCAGTTGTGTCCGAAATGATTTCAATAAAGAATCGCGAGGCACTTCCAGATATATTACTCAAAAGAATCGACACAATACACCTAGTCGATTGGAATTGAGAAAATTCTGTCCTTATTGTTACAAGCATACGATTCATGGGGAGATAAAGAAATAGATCGAACGGAACACGTGTACCATCCTTCCAAGGAACAGGAAGAAATTATATATATATAAACAAATCAAGTCCTATTTCGGTCGGATCCGAAATGAATGAAGAAATGGGATTTTAGAGATAAGGAATAAACCATGGATAAATCCAAGCGACTCTTTCGTAAATCCAAGCGATCTTTTCGTAGGCGTTTGCCCCCAATTGGATCGGGGGATCGAATTGATTATAGAAACATGAGTTTAATTAGTCAATTTATTAGTGAACAGGGAAAAATATTATCTAGACGAGTGAATAGATTGACCTTGAAACAACAACGATTAATTACTATCGCTATAAAACAAGCTCGTATTTTATCTTCGTTACCTTTTCTTAATAATGAGAAACAATTTGAGAAAACCGAGTCGATCCCTAGAACTACTGGTCCTAGAACCAGAAATAAATAGGCCTACTCCTCAATTGAATCAAAACAACTCTAATTGGAATTCAAAATCAGATTGATTGATGTTTTGTTCGAAAAAGCCGAGAGATTTGATTGTTGCGTCGTAATAGAATAAAAAAAAGAATGGGAGAAGAAGAAATCTGTTTTTTTTTTGAAACGTGTTCGTTCATTCCTACTACTTATCTTATCATATTAATTTCTACTCTACCTTCCCGGAGGTCATTCTCCGGGGAACTCCGTTTAAATCATTCCGGTGAATTCCTTCCAATCTCCTTATTTGATGATCTCATTGGAAATCATGTAAAGACAATTCCTATTTGATATAGCTATTTGTGCAGGTATTTTACGATTAAGAAGCAACTGCCTCTTGTACAGATCATGTATTAATCGACTATAACTATAGGATACCCTATTCTCACGAGTTACTGCATTTATCCGAGTGATCCACAAACGACGAAAATCTCTCTTTCGCCTGCTTCTATCCCGATGAGTGGACACCAAAGCTCTCATTTTCTGTTGAGTAATAGTTCGAGTAAGTCTTGAATGGGCCCCTCGAAAGGTTGATGCAAATAAACGAATTTTTGTTCGACGTCTCCGAGCTATATATCCTCGTCTAACTCTGGTCATTGAATCAAATTAAACTTTGATGAATAACTAATCGATTTCTTTTCTTTCAGTCATTCTTTTCCCCTCTCCTGATTTATTAATAACAAAACGGATTCTTCCGATGTATAAAATAAAAATTCCAATGGCTTTTGCTACTATGACCTTCCCAACCACGATTTTTTATTTCTTCCAGGCATTTATTTCACCTCAAAATAAGAAATTTTACCGATATTTGGTATAAAATAGGTATAAAATAAATAGGTAGTAAATGTAAATGGATAAATAAATAAATAGTGGCTTCCATCGTTTCTATGGTTACTTCTTAAACGGTGAGGCCCTCTCTATACACCGGAGCCCCTTCCCTCATTTAATCAATGTTATTGGTAACTTGTACAGTTCACACTCTTTGGCTCTACCCATGAATTATCCAGTAATAGGTCTTTTCACAATGAGATCTATTCATACAGTGACGGCATTTAATTATGAAGGTTGGCTAGGTAGCTGACCCTGTTAGTCCGTTCTTGCAAGAGTAGGAGCATAATATTTCTGCTTCTTAAATACCATTTCCCCCGCTTAATGGATAACCATTTGCTACCAATGGAGAATTGCTTTTCATCTCAAATCGAGGTGATTGGATTTGCACCAATGGAAACCATAAATTCCATACACAATAGAGGTATATGATAGATCTTTATTTTTAGATAGTGAATGGAGTTCTTCCATTCTATCCCATTCATTGGTACTGGTCATTGAGACTGGAAAAATCGTCTCATTTGTTCTAGCTCATGATCTGAACGAGTCGCACATACACCCTAGTACATGTTCCTCGACGCTGAGGACATCCTCGAAGAGCTGGGGATTTCGTGACATTTCTGATTGGCTGTCTTGTGTTTCTAATAAGTTGTTTAATAGTTGGCATGCTGAATCGTATACAGAATGGGCTGGTTTAGATCGATCCTAACCGGATGATTATGAATTACTTCCATTTACTATTTTATTTTACCCGGGTAAGAAGATAAAAGATCAAATCACGGTTCATTCGAATTATGATTCGAAATGGAATGGAATCACGGATTTATGCGAAATCCCCGGTATTTTCGACCGCTACAAGATCAACAATGCCATGAGCTTGGGCTTCTGCTGCTGACATAAAAACATCTCTTTCCATGTCTTCGGATACAACCCATAAAGGATTGCCCGTTCTTTGTACATAAACCCTTGTGAGGATTTCGCGGAGTTTCAGTAGTTCTTCCGCTTCCAGGATAAATTCTCCTGTGGGTGCCTCATAAAAAGAACTAGCAGGTTGGTGGATCATAACCCTGATGATATAACATAATAAACGATTCCTCTATCTCGCATGATCGGGCGAAAGGAAGGTATAAAGAATAACAAACAAGAAGAAAAAGATAGAATTGAACAACCGTACAGGCATCTTTTGTGCATTGCATACGGCTCTGCAATGGAATTTCTTTTTCCCTTCCATCAAAGAAAGAGACAAATAGAATCCATCAGACCCAGATCGTTGAATGATCCATTTACCATCCTTCCTTTCGTAGGAGTCAAAAAATACTATGATGGTTCCGTTGCTTTATATATTTATCTCGTCTGAGATTCAGCAATCCCAAAGTTTCTTTTTGATCTGATCAAATAAGGAAGAAAGAATCTTTTTTTTTCATACTCTTTCATAACATAAATATCGGAAAGAGACTTCTGGTGTGGAAGCAAAAAGGTTTGTGACGCTGAAATGGAACCCCGATACATAAGATCAAATCGGAAATAACCTTTGTTTCATACTACTATCTCGATACATAATCTCATGTTATGAAAAAACGAGAATGGTTTGCTCATATCGAACTCGAAGTGCCATGCTATTATTACTTATTATTTATATTCCATATGGCGAAGGCATAGTCTTCTTTTTCTCTCAAATAAAAAACTCATTGGCGCCAAGCGTGAGGGAATGCTAGACGTTTGGTAATTTCTCCTCCGACCAGGATGAAAGATCCCATTGAAGCGGCTAATCCCATGCATATTGTATGCACATCTGGTGGCACAAATTGCATAGTATCATAAATAGATATTCCTGGTATTACCCACCCGCCGGGAGAGTTTATAAACAAATAAAGATCCCTGGTATCATCCTCTATGCTGAGATATACCATGAGACCAACAAGTTGATTCGAGATCTCGCTATCAACCTCTTGGCCTAAAAAAAGTAATCTTTCTCGATAAAGTCGGTTGATTAGGACAAAGTTGTATCCTTTAGGAACCGTACACGCACCTTTGGATGCATACGGTTCAAAAAATAAAAATTGCGAAACAAAAAAAGAATCAATGTGTCGATTCCAGCCCTTTTCTCTTTTCGTAGCAGGGTTTTTCCTAACGAAGGGGCTTTTTCTTCCATTTTTCAAGAAACATGAGTTTTGACTTGACTTGCTTCCCTAGAATTCACTGAACTTATCGAACTAACCTCTCATTGATGTATTGTTTCATCGAGATCCAAATCACGATGTAATTTTCTTGTTCCTGAATGGGCCTCTTCAATTCTTTTAGGTTTATGCTCTACTCCGGGTAAAGATCTGCCCGAATTCTATTTGCACATATAGGACAAATAATCTCAGTACCACTTCTTTTTGCTACGACTTCTTTTTTTTTTTCAATTCGTTTCATGTCTTCCGCCCAATATATGATGTATTCATCATATTACTCCATTGATTGGCAGTATGAGATCACTCATATGGTATAAAGGAATCATTTATGATACGAGTGGTAATCATACATAGATTACCAATTTGGTATTTTCTGAACGGAGCCTGTATACTTCATTTTATTGGTCCAAGCCAACCATAAATTCTTCTAATTGATAATATGGATCCCCCAATAAATTGATCTAATTGCACTTCACGCTCCGAATTATTGATGGTTCAATCAATCTTTCTTGGGCGAAAGAGAGGATATCTCCATCGGGGGAGAGAACGGGGAAATCCCATATGACCCAATATGTCTGACAAGTCGCACTATACGTCAACCCAAACTGCATCTTCCTCTCCAGGACTCCGAAAAGGTACTTTTGGAACACCAATGGGCATTAAATTAAAGAAAAAGAGGTTAAGTACTATACTTCACTTTGATGTGGAAACGTAACAACGGGTTTATTGTCTTCATAATATTGCCGTTTATCGTATTTTATCCATAGATTCGAAGGTTCATGGAGGAAGACAGAATGAATAAAGAAAAATTCTTACGAATGGATCGTTTGAATGATGAACAAGTATCTATGCATTCGCTCACAAAAAATGGGACCAGCCCCCATTGCGTATTGGTACTTATTGGGTATAGAATAGATCTGCTTCTCTTTGTTCCTACGAACAGAATTGTTCAATTATTACCAACGGAACGAAATAAATATTAACCCTTGCTTCGGGATAATCCACTGAAAAGGTGAGGTCCATAGCATAGTCTTTTCCAATGCGATAAAGTTACATAGTGTCTATTTTTTCTTTGATAAAGGGGTATTTCCATGGGTTTACCTTGGTATCGTGTTCATACCGTCGTATTGAATGATCCCGGTCGGTTGCTTTCTGTCCATATAATGCATACAGCTCTAGTTTCTGGTTGGGCCGGTTCGATGGCTTTATACGAATTAGCAGTTTTTGATCCCTCTGACCCCGTTCTTGATCCAATGTGGAGACAAGGTATGTTCGTTATCCCTTTCATGACTCGTTTAGGAATAAACAATTCATGGGGTGGTTGGAGTATCACAGGAGGAACTATAACGAATCCGGGTATTTGGAGTTACGAAGGTGTGGCCGGGGCACATATTGTGTTTTCTGGCTTGTGCTTCTTAGCAGCTATCTGGCATTGGGTGTATTGGGACCTAGAAATATTCTGTGATGAACGTACGGGAAAACCCTCTTTGGATTTGCCCAAGATCTTTGGAATTCATTTATTTCTCTCAGGGGTGGCTTGCTTTGGGTTTGGCGCATTTCATGTAACAGGCTTGTATGGTCCTGGAATATGGGTGTCCGATCCTTATGGCCTAACCGGAAAAGTACAATCTGTAAATCCAGCGTGGGGCGCGGAAGGTTTTGATCCTTTTGTTCCGGGAGGAATAGCCTCTCATCATATTGCAGCGGGGACATTGGGCATATTAGCGGGTCTATTCCATCTTAGTGTCCGCCCGCCCCAACGTCTATACAAAGGATTACGTATGGGCAATATTGAAACGGTCCTTTCCAGTAGTATCGCTGCTGTCTTTTTTGCAGCTTTCGTTGTTGCTGGAACTATGTGGTATGGTTCAGCAACTACCCCGATCGAATTATTTGGTCCCACTCGTTATCAGTGGGATCAGGGATACTTCCAGCAAGAAATATATCGAAGGGTTGGTGCCGGGCTAGCCGAAAATCTGAGTTTGTCGGAAGCTTGGTCTAAAATTCCCGAAAAATTAGCTTTTTATGATTACATCGGTAATAATCCGGCGAAAGGGGGATTATTCAGAGCAGGCTCAATGGATAACGGGGATGGAATAGCTGTTGGATGGTTAGGACACCCCATCTTTAGAGATAAAGAAGGGCATGAGCTTTTTGTACGTCGTATGCCTACTTTTTTTGAAACATTTCCAGTAGTTTTGGTAGACGGAGACGGAATTGTGAGAGCCGATGTTCCTTTTAGAAGGGCAGAATCAAAGTATAGTGTCGAACAGGTAGGTGTAACTGTTGAGTTCTATGGTGGCGAACTCAATGGAGTCAGTTATAGTGATCCCGCTACTGTGAAAAAATATGCTAGACGTGCCCAATTGGGTGAAATTTTTGAATTAGATCGTGCTACTTTGAAATCCGATGGTGTTTTTCGTAGCAGTCCAAGAGGTTGGTTCACTTTTGGACATGCTACGTTTGCTTTGCTCTTCTTTTTCGGACACATTTGGCATGGCGCTAGAACCTTGTTCAGAGATGTTTTTGCTGGTATTGACCCAGATTTGGATGCTCAAGTGGAATTTGGGGCATTCCAAAAACTTGGAGATCCAACTACAAAGAGACAAGTAGTCTGATACAACATTGCTCTGGTATCTTTCGCCTCTATTTGATTTTTTTTTGATTTGACATAAGGGATTGGAGAAATCTTGATTTTCATCATCGCCTTTTCTTTGACTCTTGCCCTTTCTTTATCTGGGAAATGATCCCAAATGAATAGGTGTGGAAGCTATAATTGTAAACCACGATCGAATCTATGGAAGCATTGGTTTATACATTCCTGTTAGTCTCGACTTTAGGGATCATTTTTTTCGCTATCTTTTTTCGAGATCCGCCTAAGGTTCCGACTAAAAAGATGAAATGATTTTTCATTATCTCAATTGAAGTAATGAGCCCCCCAATATGGGAGGTTCATTATTTCAACTAGTCCCCGTGTTCCTCGAATGGATCTCTTAGTTGTTGAGAGGGTTGCCCAAAAGCGGTATATAAGGCGTACCCAGTAAAGCTTACAAGTGAACCAGATATGGAGATGGCGACTAGGGTTGCTGTTTCCATTATTAGATAATTTCAAGACCACGATCGATCTACGCTACGATAAGATCGTTTATTTACAACGAAATAGTATACAAAGTCAACAGATCTCAACCAATGCAATAGGATTTATGGCTACACAAACCGTTGAGGGTAGTTCTAGATCTGGGCCAAGACGAACTATTACAGGGGATTTATTGAAACCATTGAATTCGGAATATGGTAAAGTGGCTCCTGGATGGGGAACTACCCCCTTCATGGGTGTCGCAATGGCTCTATTTGCGATATTCCTATCTATTATTTTGGAGATTTATAATTCTTCCGTTTTACTGGATGGAATTTCAATGAGTTAGGTCCCATAAGAACCATGAAGTCCTAGCTTTTCAATCCAAAATGAATCACTTAGGACTCGGATTTCTAGGCCATTCTGGTAGTTCGACCGTGGAATTCCGTTGTTTCGGTATTTCCGGAATATGAGTGTGTGACTTGTTATAATTGATCCTATTGATAGTACAGAGAATAGGTCTGTCATCTCGATAGAGATGGTTCTACCTCGTCGGATATTCATTCTAGTATCTGGAGCACGGAATATATGGAATAGATCAATAAATATTTGAACTATGATTCATACCTACTATTCAGACCTCGCGACCGGACTCCAACAAATTTTCAAACAACGAGTCATAAATCGAACGATTTTTCTTCCTTCAGAATTATGCTTATTTTGACCGAAGGACCAATGTTTCTATGGATTTTTAGTCATTCCATCCATTCATTGAATAAGTGATGATCAAATGGTTCTTACTCAGAGAACCTTTGGGCTTAGCTTGGGCGCTTTATTGAATCATCGTGGTTCTAGTATGAATCTGAGGTTTCAATCGATTCATAGGGTCTCCACAAGAGAATTCCTATCAATAGTAAACAAAACATATAGTAAATCCGTATTACGCACAAACAAAAACAACAAATCCAAAATAAAATAAATAGGGGAAGAGAAGATTCAAGAGGCCTGTAACGATCAACATAAAGACGAATGAGCCAACTTGATATTTTGGCATTATCATCACAAAGAAGAGATTCCGGATTTTGGTTCCTTCGCTTCGTATCTTCAGGGACGATTGAATCAAGTGGCTAAGAAGTTTCAAACTTTCTATTACATATCCGTTGCAACCACTATTTGGGTGTTTTTGCTTGAGCCGTACGAGATGAAATTCTCATATACGGTTCTCAGAGGGGGAGTCTCTTTGGTTTACCTATCTCAATAAAGTATATGATTGGTTCGAGGAGCGTCTCGAGATTCAGGCGATTGCAGATGATATAACTAGTAAATATGTTCCTCC